GATCACTTAGCATTGGCCAATTCCCTCGCTCTAGCCCTGCCTGCTTCGGAAAATGCCTTGCTGGCGAACTAGAAAGAGCTTACTTGAAAGATTCGTGCAGGTACATATACAACTGACTATACTACTAATAATAATAGTGACTCTGGTTCAACTTCTTACTTTTCTTGATCGTACTAGTACTAAATTAGAGTTGATTGAATAAGGAAGGCTGACACGCTTCTCGGTTGTGTAGTCAGTTCTCGGTGGTGGTGCCTTCTTCTTTTTCTTAGAATAGAGACACATACATATTGACTTGTTGACTTGATTTGAGAATATACTTCATTTACTTTCTTTCATCGTTGACAGAAACTGAACTCAAGACAGACCTTCCAGCTTGATCTTATTGATGGATCATTCACTCAATCAAAACATTGACGCACGCGCCTTCTTTCTAGGTAATTGAATAGAAAAGTGACGGTCTCATCAGCGGCCTGGGAGTGAATGTGGAAGCTTAACACTAGCAACGGGCAGAACAGTTGGTAAAGGAGATCATTGGCACTATGGCGCATGTATGTTGAGTTCTTGAAGCATTGCCGATATCGATATATATTTCTTTGCATGGGACAGTAGCCTTTTCTGCGGCGGAACAAGCTAAGAAGTGCAGGCGGCTCTGGTTTCGAATGGTACTTACTCGTCTTGTGACTAAGTCAAAGAAAAGATTGTTGCTTTTCAAGTGGTTAGGTCACCAAGGCGCGGGCGGCTCGCTACATTCTGTAGTTCGTTCACTCCTTTCTAAATCACTTGTCAGGAATGGGCTCGTCCCGTGCCGTGTCAATAAGGTCATAATAGGGGATTGGAGTATCAAACTTATCTAAAACCAGCCCTACTTTCACGATACCAGATACCTTCTTGACCCAAGACACCAGCTAGTGCAATCCCAGTTCCTGCAAAAGAAAGACTCCCTATCAAGTAAAATCCGGTCAAAAGACTATGAAAACGGGTTGCAAATAAACAAGAGCTAGACTAGTGGTAGTAGTAGCAAAAGCAAAGGGGATGTAGTCATGGTTTGAAGAAAAGAATACGAAGCAACGTTGCGTGTTTTTTCTTTTGTTTGAGTTTCTGTAATGTTTTTTCTTTTGTTTGATCTGTAAATCAAAAAGAAACTATTGAACTAGAATGCAAAAAGCATAGGACGAAAAAGTTGCAATCAGGTTCTGTTTTCTAAAATCCGTAGAGAAGAAGAGTGAAAGTGGAAAAGTAATTCAGTTTCGAGGGTAAACCACTCACTAGCGTAGAAATCTATATACTAAAAGCGTGGGGTAACTTCGCATACCATTCCCAATCAGAGCCCTCGAGCCAGAAAGAGCTTGGGCATGACCCCCTCGGAGAAGGCGTCACTTTTCTTTAAATACGATGATGAACTCGGGTCGTTAAATTTCGACCGAACCAAAAGTTGGGAGTTCCGGAATGTCTGCTTTGCTGAGATTCCAAACCACCATGGAAAGGGCCAATTGCCAAGTATGCCGTGGTTGGTTTACCGGTGGAAAGGGGAGAAAGGAAAGATGTGGGAAGAAAGCGCGAGCTCTTCAATCAGTGAGCATACTTCATGTAAATGTAGGTCTTGTTGCAGCATGGGCGTAAAAAGACATCATAGATAACAACTAATTCTCGTAAAGTTCTTTCGGTTCAAGGGAGGGTTACTTACAAGTGGAGTCTGGCGAGGAACTGGAAGGAAGAGCCTGCTTGAGCGAAAGCGAGTCAAAGACGGATTAAGCTTTTCTAAAAGAAATAGCTCCGGCGTGAACAGTAAAAGCAAGCACTGATCGCTACTACGCGTAATAATTATTCTCGAGAAGGGACAGAGGCGGCGAGTGCCGGGAAGGGAAGGATTTTCAATCATTTAGCCGCTCCATAGACTTTTGAGCTTAGTATGGAGTTGCCTGGATTAGATCCTCGTTGGTCCTTGAAGAAGAAGGCGGAAGACTTAAACCCTTCATTTCCTAATTTTTGGTTCGGCTCTCCTAAAGAATTGACTTCCTAGAGCCGCATGTTATACAATTTCTTTATTCAGACAGCGGGTCAACAAACGAATCCCTTTCATTAAATGATATGGAAATCGTCGTTTCACTTCTCGATAATGGTAGAACCCAGGACTCTATTTCCCTTGCGAAGGGGGCTTTGTATATAACTTTGCAAACGACCTACCTTACTTCCCTAAATAAATAGGTTCTCTTCCCGATATCCTAGGTTAGTAATATTAGTAGAGGGTAGTTCAATTCAAGAATGCTCCCCTTACCCCAAGGGAACTTGGTGTTAGAGTGAAAGTCATTCCGCCAAGAAGAAATTACTACCGGGTTCGTTTTTTCATTATAGAATCGGCCCTATCGCTTAAGGTTCCTTTTGAGTACGATCATATTAGTGAGATGAGGCATATCTAGATCCATCTGAATCGAACACCCAAACTCATACCTAGATTCTAGGAGAGATCGACATCTATATCAGGGTACACCCATCTTTCCAATCAATTAAAGAATCGGTGGGTACTAGACTAGAGCCAGGAATCGAAAGAGAAATAAATCGGGAACTTCAGTACTGCAGGCTGAGGACAGTGGTTAAAGAGAGTCAGGGAATTATTGGTAAGGGCACATACTTCTAGGGGGAAGGGTCAAGCCAGAGGCAGAGGCAGCAGGTCTAATTCCAGAGTAAACTAATAAAACCTTGCTCGAGAAAGGATAAGACATGGCTATCGCTTCGACAGCTTCTCCGGAGGAAAAGATGCCGCCCATAAGATGTGCCTAGAGATAACAATCATTTCAGAATCTCGTATAAGTGATGTGCTTCTTTCTCCGAAAAGGTGGACAATCAGGAGGAAATGCTTCTTTTCAAGAGTTGGGATTGAAGGATTTGCTAATGCCCGACCCTTCTCGACTATAAACTCTTCCGCTCCTCCGGACCTTTGGAAAACCAAGAAGCAGACTGCAGTGTCCCGCTCGAGTGCTGAAGCTGAGTTGAGAGCTATGGCCTCAGATACTGCTGAAATATAGAATTCATGAGCGTTGAAATGTACCAGGGGCATTAGATAACCCAAATGGCATAACAAGGAACTCAAAGTGGCCAAAATATGTGCGAAATGCTGTTTTCGGTATGTCCTCTGGTTTCATGCGAATCCGGTGATAACCAGAGCGGAGGTCAATTTTTGAAAAGACTGTAGCACCATATAACTCATCGAGTAGATCCTCAATTACAGGGATGGGGAATTAGTTTTTAATGGTCTGTGAATTGAGTTTTCTGTAATCGATGCACAAACGCCAAGAGCTGTCTTTTTTCTTAACCAAAATGGCTGGAGAGGCATAAGGGCTCTGGCTATGTCTGATGACTTGATTTTTGAGTAGTTGCTGAATTTGATGTTCCATTTCATCTTTCTGCTTGTGAGGCACACGATAAGGACGGATGTTGGGTGGGGTTGCTCCCTCTTGCAATGGAATGGCATGGTCAATATCACGGTGAGGAGGGAGTGTAGTGGGCTCCTGAAAGACTTCAGAGTATTGTTGCAGTAAGGCTGAAATAGCCGGAGGGGCAGAAGAGTGTGGTGCCTGCAGAGATAAGCTGTTGAGATGCAGAATGAAACCAGAAATGCCTTTGTTGAGAAGCTTGTTCATTATCCTTTTCAGTTGTTCAGTGTACGCGTCCTGAGATGTGCAATCCTTTAATGAGAGGAGAGTATCATCTTCTAAGGTAATGATAAATTCTCTGGTCTTCAAATTGAGGGCAAATGGGCTATGTTTATAGAGCCAATCACAACCCAAGATGACATCGTATTCTTTCAAGTCCAGGACTCTAAGGGTGTTGTTGAAGGCATGTTTCTTTAACGATTTCTAGCCTAGCGAGAGCCCTATTCGTTGTAAGATTGAAAAAGGTAGTGAGCTTTAAAGCGAAGCACAAGTCGTTACATAAAAATAGTAAAAAACAAGTTACTTAACTCAGAGTAGGTGAACGAAGCGATATCCGGGTGGATATAGCGAGAAAGCCAACCTAAAGCTAGGGAAAGCATTTGGCTTGACTGCAGCATTGATATTGATTTCGATTCAAGCGCACTAATACGATACGAACTTTCTTCCATAGGCCGATATGCTCATACTAAGTGCTGTAATCTCTCATTCATGCGCATTAAGGAAATTTTAAAGATAAGGAGCTCCCATTTCTAAAAAAATCTACCTCGCCAGGTAAAGATAAGTGCATATGACTAAGATCCGATTTTTGTACTCCCTTCGGGATATCTTACTCAACTGCTAGCAGGATAGCCAAGCATTCCTTTTTATCTGGGATCCGCTTTCACTACGCTGGGTATGGTCCATCCCACAACCAAGTATCATAGCATCCTGGTCCGGATCGATGCCGTGAAGCATCTTATTCCTGTGGTTCTACAGCCGTAGGAGAAGATTGGTTTGGATTTCTCGCATCTTTTTGATAACTTGTTTTGCGAGTCTCCGACCAGGAAAAAAGGTATTACTTTACTGAACTGACCCCGGGCGTGTTAATATCAGTTGAAACACGCTTTGGTCCCTCATCCGTGAATCAATCCCTAGCGGGTCTTGTCTCGCCTCCAAGTAGATTATAATCAATATCGGTATCTATGGACGGCTATGGCTATTGCGCTTATCAATTCAAAAATGAATTGATTCTTATTCTTTGCATATATTCTATTCTAAGAGCTTCTAGAGCATAGAATCTAGCACCCTCTTTTCTTCCTTCAAAGCAAGCTTCAATCTTTCACGACCGACTTCAAGTAGCCAGTATCCTACGTAATTCATTCTTCTCCTTGCTTACTTTTCAGGGTAGTCTCGGCTAATTCGGCTATTAAACTAAGCCTTTGACTAGTATGGTATGAATTCCTAAAGCAGTTCACCGTGTATTAGCTTCCCCCTTGCTTTCCTGGCTTGGCCACTAGCAAGAACAGCAACCGACTCTACTTAATAAACTGCTGCCACTTCCGGGGAAAAACTCTAACTCCTAACTCAAACCTAACTAACAAAATCGGCAATTCGTAATGCTCTCTTCCTTTCCAGACCCCTTTTCAGGAGCGCGCGTGACTCGATGAAATTCCAAGATCAACCATTCCCGAGGTCGTGCGGAAGCTGCTAAGTGGAAGAAGTCCATAGGTTCAGTAAAGAAGAAGGAAGGCGTACTATAAGCTGAACAAACACATTTGATTCAACCGGCAGAAGTTCACGAGAAATTAAACTCCTTTGACTGCGCTAGTGAACTCTCTAGTTCTCATATATAAATAAAAAACGAATTCATTCAGTGATTTAGAGACAATGACAAATCATTTGTTGGTTGCGGATCATCTCACTCAACCACACTTCAGTGATTGAACATGGGTCGGGGCCCCTATTTGACAAGGGAACTGAACCCATTTCATTGACCTTCGAACCGCTCTTGCCCTCCCCTTTCACTTCCATAGTGGTCTTCTTTGGCCGGCCCACTCATTTCACTCTCAAGCTCTCTGAGAAGATTCAAGATGTTTCGAATTCTCCTTCATGTTCGTGCTTTAAGTCAGTTCGTACTTTTCAGTATATAAGAGAATGACTGAACTCGCGTTGAAAGCTACTAAACAACGGCTGACAGAGACTCATAAGAGGGGGAGCGGTAGCAAAAATGAGATCTTTCGTCTAGACAGAAGAGAGATCCTTTCCTTCCTTTCTATAGGAAATGACTGATGTTGCTAAGTCACCTTCCGCTGCTCTTGCGTCATCCCTTTTCCAATTCTTTTTGTATGGCTCGGTTGCATCCGATTGATCGATCCCTAGTCACTGATTACATGCATGAGTATTGGCTTTGGCAAGCAAGTCAAGGAAAGAAGAGGAAATTAAAAGTTCCCTGAGTTTGATGGTACTAAGTTAGATGTCACAAATAGGAATTCATGGCCTACTGTATGCATGTATGTGCTAAAAGAAGATCAAAAACCGGGGAATCACTTAATAAGAAATTCTAACTATTGTTCAAAACTCAAAGTACCACTGAAGAAATAGAATTAAATGGTTAACTAAGAATGAGAGAATGAAAAAGCTGAGTAATAAACAAGGAGTGGCTTGCTATTTATGATGACGAAGAGCTGGTACAAGCCACCTTCAGGACTGCGATGAAAGCAATCTACATCTACATGATTCCAAGATAGTAAAAGATAGAAAGTAAAAATGCTATGGAACGCATGGTGAACAACCTGCGGGAGCACGGTAATCCCGACGAGTAGGATCTAGAGGAACTCAGGCAGAAGTACTGCCTCCTTGATTGGATCGCATGTCAACTGGCTTTTCAGAGACCTAAAAAGACGAAGCCCCTCTCCTCTCTCTGTAACTAGAGAGGTAGGCAAACCTGAGTTTAGAGCCACCTCGATTCGGGATGTCGGAACACCAACCGGATCGGAAACCTCATCCTAAACTTACTTCGGAATAGGTTCGAGAGCTTCCATTTCAATGTGTCTTTCCAAAAATCTTTGGTATGCCTTTTCCTGGTCAAAAGGTTTGTTTGGGAAAGCTTCTAAATCTAGGGTGAAATGTCCCCACCCCCTGGGGCAGGATAGTAAAGAGCTGATTCTAGGGAAAGCTAGGATTTCACTTTTCTCTCAGCCATCGAGTTGGAGTAGTTAACCATCTATATGCCGTGGAAGAATACGCATAAGCATTAGTTCTTGCCCTTCCAGTGTAAGTGGCGGATCAAACTTTATCCTAGTTTTGCTAGCCTGCTTGTTTGGTTTGCTAGTTCCTGGAAAGACAACCCTTGCTTTGATTGAAGGAAGTGAGCGGACAATACTGTTCCTCCAAGTCAGCTCTTAGGATAGGGACAGCCTGTTCGATAATGCGAATAATGATCCTGCTGTAGATACGGTACGGCTAACCCAATTGATCTTCTCATCGGCTTATTTCATATCCGGAAGTGAGCACACTAGCGCGAAAGGAAAGAACTTGCAACGAACAAGCGACGGATTGCCTTCCTTCTTCCTTGAAGGTTGGACTTACTCGAATTACTACATTTCCTGTTTCCGCTAACCCTGTTTGTTCGCATATCAGGTTCGGCTTGAGCGCAGACATCGGATCGTATTGATGGATATCGCATGCTAGTGAGTAACCCTTTTTCCCTGTGGTCGAGCTTTCTCCCGTACTGCTTACATCTCTTTAGAAAGCAATAGATCTGTCCTCCATCTTTCAAATGTTCAATGAATGAACTAGATCGAATATAGCTAGCTTTCATCTCATCTTTCCTTTCAAACTGATTAATAAAGTAAGAAACCTATTCATCTATCCTATCCCTCGGCAAAGCAAAGCAGACAAGGAGACCTACTAGTAGAGAGAGGAGACCTTCTAGTTGATCTGCTTGGTCGCTGGATATGATCAGTTGCGCGATCAGCACAGTCTTTTATAGGGCTTATAGCTTAGGTCTCGTTCTTATATGCTACCTAGAATTATTTAGAACTTAAATCTTTAAGCATGTGCTTAGTCAAGGAGGAAACTACTGAAGAACAAAGAAGTCGTCTTTGGTCAGTGAACCAACTTTTGCCGAGCCCCCGGTTCCTTGAATGAAGCTTGACCTTCCTAGTCAGAGGCTTATTCCTTTTTGCACCCTGCCCGCTAGCTTCAAAGCGGATTGCTACCTAGCCAAGGCAGCTTGCTCCTAGTGACGGTCGTTACCTTTTCAATAGCTCCCATCTTCCCAAACAGCTAGCTTTCCTAGTCCTTGGGATATTCCTTTCTCCGGAGAATCTGTATCTGTCATTGACGGCAAAGGCTACTATAAATTTGTTGATTTGCAGGTGTTGAAAAGATTGCCAACAGAACGAAAAGACGGTTGTAATTCCTAACCCTTGCTTTTAACGAAAGTGAGCTAGCTGCTTCCATATCGATGACCCAAACCTGGTACACCCGGGTTGCTACCAGCAAAAACAGGAAGGTCCAGCTTTGGCATTGGTGCACTTGCAAAGTACTCCTGCCGGCTCTGTGCTCTCGACCGACTTCCGCATGTATATGTGGGAATATTCTTCTCACTGAGAAAGGAGGGGTGAGCACTTTTCTCTATTTATTGTCTAATTTATTTTTGCACTATGTTGAGATTCTTTTCTTGCCGGTGTGGTAGATAAGAATGCGCCGAATAAGTGTCAGGATTCCCATCCATCACAGAAATCGATCATTCCTTGGATTCCTCACTTTAGGTACCTATTATACTCGCGCTTCTTTCTCTTTCTATCTTGCCGGCTTTGGTTTCAGTCAGAGGATGGGTGAGTCGTAAGGGGATTGGAATGGGAAACTTTGGGAGTCCTAACTCTTTCCTAGGAGTCAAAGTTACCTACCGAAGGAGCCATAGTAATGAGAAGTGGGGACTGGGCCTGCCTTGTTGGAACTCTATTTTCCCTTTCTCTGGAGCTTCCACATAAGATAAGATTCAAGAGCTATAAGCTCACCTTGGGGTTCCTTATAAGCACTTGTCTTCTTTCTAACATCACCAGGTGTCAACCCAACCGGTTCTCTTCGTCTATCCTTCAGTACGAGTTATCCGGTGCTTTGGCTTGGATTCCTCCCACCTGAGCATTCTACTTCCCCCTATTGGACATTCTCCTTCCCCCCTATTGGATTACTAGTCTCGCCCTCTAGTTACATACTATCTTCTTACGTTACATACTATCTTCTTACAGTGGATCACCATCTTGACAGCAACCTTTCCTACGTTCATGCGGGAGCCTTGATTTAGTACTCGGGCAATGCCTATTGCTCTGTTGCCTAGAAGTCTCATACATATGTATAGGATCTCATCCATATTATCTTATAGGAAGAGTAGTAACTACCTGCATTCGTATATTCCAAAAAAGAAGAAAGAATTCAACCTAGTAGAGTATAACTTTGCTTGCCTAGCCTTTCAAAGCTATTGTTTGATTCTAGAAGGACCTTAGAGTATTGTCACTGTTCCACTGGAATAAAAATATTTGTCAGTGGTCAGTTTAGTTCGAACAACAAAGTGAGTGGCTGGACTTCTAGTTTTGAACTCTGGCTAGAGTAACCAACCATCGAACCATCTCCAGGTCACAGTCACCCACCAGGAAGGCATAGAGGCAAGACAGAAAGTCAAGACAGCAGGAATCGAACCTAGTCATAGTAAAATGATCATTCAAAGTAGACTTTTGTCATAGGGCAAAGGAGCTTAGAAGGGTGATGTAGGGAAGTAGTAAGGGATGAAATCACTTAGATGTTGTATGACGGAACGATGACTTAATGCAAACATTTTAGCTTGAGAAATGACGTAGGTGATAGACTCCGTCTTTCTTTCCATTTTTGATTGAGAAAGCGTCTGGCCCAAAGAGGTCTACAGTAGTGCCTTGCGAGGTCGTAGACCCGGTAACCCATCGTTCGCCTAAGATCGAAAATGCGATGTCACATCACTCTTCATTCAGTTCAGTCCATTTGCTTAACACATGCATGTCCAAAGAGATGGCGATGACAGTCTCTCTCTGTCATGTCAAATCGAGATTGTGTGGGTGTTCAGTATCACAATCCCTGTATTCTAGGTTCTGGCTGGTTAGAGCAGAGGACTCGAAATCCTCTTTAGCTTTGCGCGTTGGACTCTAAATCCTAACAGAGTGGTTCGATTCCACCTCAGAACGACCTTCACGAAAGTGAAACGAGACGAGAATTGTAGGCTTCTTTCCTAAACTAAAAGCGGTGGTTCCCGCCTCCCTGTGCCTAAAGCGGGGTGGGCGACTGCGGTTCGAGTCTTTATCGATCGGGTAGATCCATATGTTCTGGGGGGGAGACGAGGTGTAGCGCAGTCTGGTCAGCGCATCTGTTTTGGGTACAGAGGGCCATAGGTTCGAATCCTGTCACCTTGATGTGGTATTCACAGGGGCCGAAGTGCAAAGCCCCGTAGCCTATCCGTGGTCGGGAAGGCAGGCGAAAAGCGCACACAAAATAAAAAGAAAGCAAAAAGCTTATTTTGGATTTTTTTAACCCATTATCAGGCTTTTGGTATTCTATATCTATATAATATTATAAAGCTATTTCACTGGTTTGATTTACATATTTCAGTCATGTTATTTGTCTAGCCTTCAATCAGAACCCCACCGGTTCCGAAGATTCTTTCGGCATCACAATGTGCTTTTGGAATCTTCCTATGAAACAAATAACATTCTGGAACAGTTTAGGACAGCTCAGTAGAAAGCGAGCTTTTTTCGCGTATAGCCAACCTCGAAGCCCAATTAGCGCACGGGCTGCCCCCTCAACTCAACCCTGGCGAGTACGCTAACTTGGTCAGGGAGCATTTAGACGGTGCAGTTAGTATTGACCACTACCGCCAAGTCCATAATTAAAAAATTGATGAAGTCCACATAATGGAGCTCAAAAGCCGATTAAAAAATCTACTTTTTGAGCATCTTGAAACCGCACATAAAAAATATTATGAATGAATCACCTTACAATAACATACGAGAGACAGCTTTCGATTTTTTCGAACAACAAGTCGAACCCAATGAACAATTCCATTCAAAGGAATGTTCTAGAGGGGGCCCTTTTCCGCTATATTCGCGATATTGAACAAAATGGAAGAAATTCTTCACGATTTCTAGAGTTCCGGGATTACTTCACTGATATCGATTTTCGCCTAAGCACGGCCTCTAGGTTAGTTCAAAGTGTAGTACAACGAACTATCGATACACCGAAAACGAGTAAAGATGGGTACATAAAATGAAGACATCGTGGATTACCCAAATTGGGACAACGATAGGACATTTCACTTTCTTTCGCAATATTTCTGATCATGACTCAACCACTAGGAAAGGGGATTGCTTACTCTCAGCCACGTTTTCGCTTATGCTTAGTCAAGTGAGGATTCCATTCGAAGTAACGTAACAGGAGCACCATCTTAAAAACTTCTCGGGATCCGGAGTTTTTCGAGAAAAGGTCCCATCCTTCAATATCATGATTGGGTCAACCAGGCCAGATCATAAGTGAATTTGATCGGGTCGACCAGGTCAGGCCCGATCATGAGTGAATAGAAAATCGAAAACGTACATAGCTGTTCCAGCGGAAATACTTTGTTTAATTCTACCACTTCTACTAGGAGTAGCCTTTTTAGTGCTAGCTGAACGTAAAGTAATGGCTTTTGTGCAACGTCGAAAGGGTCCTGATGTAGTGGGATCGTTCGGATTGTTACAACCTCTAGCAGATGGTTTGAAATTGATTCTAAAAGAACCTATTTCACCAAGTAGTGCTAATTTCTCCCTTTTTAGAATGGCTCCAGTGGCTACATTTATGTTAAGTCTGGTCGCTTGGGCCGTTGTACCTTTTGATTATGGTATGGTATTGTCAGATCCGAACATAGGGCTACTTTATTTGTTTGCCATATCTTCGCTAGGTGTTTATGGAATAATTATAGCAGGTTGGTCTAGTAAGACGGGGGGCGGCCGTTCGGTCGCCTATGATATACGGACCAATTGGTCAAAAATGGGTTTGTGCCGCAGGTGTTGAACGATCTACTCTACACAGGTGTGGGCTTACAGGGCTAGGGCTCATAAACCCTTTCTTTCATTCGGGTCGGTCACTTTTCCGGGCCGGGATCGAGAAGTGGAAGTCATAAAAAAGAGATGTTTCTCTTCGCACCTCAGATCAAGAGGAAAGGTAGCTTGTCAAGCTGGTCTCACTATTGGAAATTCTAGCTTTCTTTTTTTTTTCAACGGCTCTTCTTCTTTGTCAACGCTACTAAGGACCTGACGGTTCGCCTACTGGATGAATGAAAGAACATGAGAAAGGGTTATAAAAGAAAAGGCGACGAAAGTCTACTACAGTACAGTCAAAGTCAGCGGCTGAGTTTGCCTAGCCTCGCCTACTAAAAAAAAATAGTAGGCGAGCGAGTTAGCGAAGAGGCTTAGGGATAAGAGAGTGTCAGTGCGTACGTAGCCTTCATTCTACTACGCTACACAAAGTCACTTAGCTCGACGTTAATTAAGAGAGTAAAGGAGGAATACCCTACATAGAAGAACCGCAGTTCGCTTACAAAGGTATAACCTTTCGCTCCCCGGGGCAAAGCTGCTTCGCACCACTGATAGACTACTTAATTAAGATTCCATTTCAAAGGCGCTACTTTGTTTCGCAAGCCTTTGTCATTGTCAGTCAACTAAGGTTGGCCCTCGGCCCCCTGCGAATCCGTAAATCAGAGAGCATGCCGCAAAAAAAAGGATGGTCCCCTATGCATTGAATTCTTTCCGGAACGCAAAGAATTCAAGTACCTGACCCCCCATCATGGTGAACCTCTCCTTGTGATCGGGATGAGGTAGATGCCTCCCAGCCGGGGAGCGGATCGAATCGGAGTTTCCTTAGGTAGCCACCGACCTACAGTTCTCCTTAAACTTCTGTGCTTGGTGGAAAAGAAGCGAACAAAGGTACGCTCGCTTGCTGTCTTGTTCTCTGCCGCGGACTGGGATCGCTCGCCAGCTAGGCCCTCTAGAAAAAAGTTGGAGCAACATTGTATGAGAACATATTACCCATCTTCGGGGACAAGGGGCGGAACGACCTCTCGATCTACTTACTGCAGCCCAGGACGGGCGTCGTCGTCTAGGCGTGACTTCTTGTTTTGATCTCCCCTACGCCTAGGACGTAGTCTGGGCCAAGAGCCATAGTTAGTTGCTGTTTCCATTTGGTTCTTCTTTCTCGTTGTTGATACCGGCAAGACCCAGCCAGATGATGATGTCTGCAGGTTGGTAGTGAGAGGACTCTTAGTACCCGCAAAAAAAAGGGCGCTGGTGAAAAAAACAATCATTTGATTTAGTTTCTTGCTCTCCCTTAGCAGCGGGAAAGGAGTCTATCTATCTGCCTAGCTTTGGTAGATTTCCCCCAACGCAATTCAAAAACGGAAATTCCACGAATCCTTGAGGTGGATAAGTCCGACGACTCAGCAGCAGTGCGGAATTGAGTTTCTGGTCCGGTGGATCTGATCTATAGTTAGGGGGCAATACATACCAAAAGGTTCGAAGAAGGAAGGCGCAGTATATAACCAACCCACCCATAGCCGGTCTAACTGCTGAGAGAGAAAAGTGCTTTTCTTTCCCTAAGAGTCCTCAAGTACACACAGCTATTGCTGATCCTTTGCGAGATCAGGATGAGACCCTTCAGAATTTATAATCAATCCATGTTAGGTCAACATCGAGACAGAGCATCTCTGTTGGCTCTGTCAAGGAAGTGAAACAGGCATTCCTAGGTTGGGTGGGGTTACCATAGGATTGACCCTCAGTCAGGCCTCCGATTCCAAGGAGTTGATTCAGCAAGTTCCCCGTGCTACCCCGCGGGAAGTCTAATCGGATCAATCGGTGGTTCCGTAATGAGTAGTCGAATACACATTGAGGGGGCCTTGCCTCCTCCTTCCCGCCCACACCTTCCTTCTTTCCCTCCTCTGATCTTAGAAAGCATACTAAACTTCACTCCAATCTTTCTCCATTAGCAACAAGAGCAGCTCTATCTATCGGCCCTTGATGAGTAAGCTTAGCTATACCGCTTAGGTTGCAAAGCAGCAAGCTCCCTTCTAATGCGTTATTAGGCTGCTTGGAGCCTTCCCGCTTAGTAAGCCGCCTTCGGCCCTTCCTCCTTCTTACTCTGTTTGGTATTCGCTCGCGGGTTTGTTTCCAGGTTCTTTCGTTCTTGGTTGGCTCTCTCTATTGTTGTTTGTAGATCGTGCGTCCTGCGCATTGATCCGGCAGCGAGACCCGCCCTGGTTGTAAAGCGAGCCGTCCTTCCTTTCATTCGTTGCTTTGTCTTCGGTTTGTTTTTAAACTAGACCTTCTCTCGGGACTGTGGTGACGAACCTTACTCTCCTCGGTCAAGTGGTTGACCCGTCTGTCCAATAAGTTGACTAAGTGAATGGTAATCCTATAGTTTGACCAGCCTGGGAAGAGTAGTCAGAGGCAATTCGCTAATATGGAGCTGTTTATATCGGCTTTCTTTCCTAACTAACAGGAAAAGAGAGACATGCGAGTTCGACTCTCGTTCTATCCATGTTCAGCAGTCCTTTTCCATCTTGGTACTGTTGATGGCAGTACCGCTCAACTACGAGATGCTTGAAAGTCGATGTATCAATAATGTTCCCAAGAGTAGCATCGAGCCTCGAAACGGCAAGCCATGCTTCAAGCTAAGTCAGTATGGATCTAATTGATTGCTAAACTGAAGGCTCTGTCGAAGATTCTCATTCTGAAGCAGGTGCCTAGCTCTGGAAGGATGGGCGGGATCATACCTATTTGAAGAACATTCTGTAACACTTGTTTTTGAGTGGGGAAGGAAAAGAAGCACACAAGCGAACAACCATCTAACCGTCAGTCTGAACTCCCAGTCCATCAGTAAGAAAAAGCTTCCGTTTCCATCATTCAGCAGTGGAATGTCTATCGTGATAAACCGTGTGATTTGAGCCTATCTATAGCTAGAACAGTGTGATTCTATAAGCTAAGCAGATGAGGCAACAAAGAACCTAACCGTCCTCTCTGATTGACTTCATCAGAAGATTCCTATGGTCTGGTTTACCTTTCTTCTTTCCTTGCAACCTTGGATCGATATGGTTCATTCCTGGGCTATGCTCTTTCAACGGTTGACAGAAGAGGGGGACGGGCAAGGATGATCAGACTGCTTGGTTCGTCAGAGGTATTAAAAAAAACCTTCTTTTTGGTCTTTTCTTTCTTGCCGCCACTTTGTGCCGCTGCAATGAGAGCGTAAGTTGCGGAATTTTTTCTTTATTCTTTTTTGTTTTGGTGCGCTCTTCCTTTTTTGAATTAGAAAGAAGGGTTCAGTGGGAGGGCAAGGGGTAGTTAAGTTTTAGGTTGGCTCTTTTTTTTTTACTGACTTTTTTTTCGGTGTAATTTAATAAAGAAGTAGCAATTGTTCATTTCATTTTTTTCTTCTTTTCTTTACTCAATCCAGCGAAGAAAAAGCAACTCCTTTTCCCCCCCTTCTTGCTTTGGGGGGTGGGATCCTGAAGCTGCCTACCTTTCTTTTTGGCGGGTAG